CCATTCACTCGAAATTCATCCGCTTCCATTTTAACTTTCCGTAAGCGGGCCTTGGCCTTTTCCAGCTTTTCAATGGCCCCTTCGCGTAGCTCTTCTGAATTTCGAATAGTACTCAAGATTCTCTGTTTTCGATTATCTAATAAATCACTTAATGAAAGTAGATTATCTTCCCATTAATTTTTTTAATTCCATGATCTCTTCCCGAACCAAACATGAATCTTTCGATTCATTTGGCTCTCACGCTCACTTACTTATGGGAAATTCCCATATCTTATCTCTTTTTTATTTAGGTAATGAGCTTATCCTCTCTTCTATGTTCGGATTCCAAAATATTGAAACTGATCGTTGATCCAAGACCAGAATATTAGGAGGACTCTTCCGACCAGACAAAAAATCCGTAATTATCGGCAAAGTTGTTTCTTTTTTTTTTCTATTTGAATTGAATGTTCTTTCTTTTTCTTCAAATCCAAAAAATCCCGCTTACTTTATACATAGGTCGTCGATTCCGCATTGGATAAAAAAAGGATGGGATTTCCATTTTTCCAGTAAAAGGTTCAAATCTTTTTATCGATATGAGTGTTCTATATCGGATAAAATGCAACTATTCATTTTGAAACCATCTCCATACTAACATAGTGGTAGAAAGAACACCAATGTTGCGCCCGGACTTCAAATAATTTAGTTTTAACCATGTTTAGGGTCCCATATTATTGGTTGATAGAGAATCAAAGTTTATTTACCAATGAATCACGAAATGCTATGGTTCGTACATATGATTTCTGAATTTATTCAGAAGTAATTCGCGAGATCGTGCACCTTCCTTTCCTAGTTATAAAGAATAAAGCGCAGCTGGTTAGATCCAGCTTATTCTTGAAATAAACAACTCGCACACACTCCCTTTCCAAAAAAAATCAATACACCAAGGACTACACTTAGATTTATTGGATTTGTTGCTAAAATATCGGTATTAAATCCGAAACTCCCGGCGGATGGCCAGTGACCCAAGGAAACGAAAGAATCGGTTACATTTTTCATATGATCTCCTCTTATAGATAGGACTAAAATTGAACAGAGTTCTTTTTGTATTACTTTGCCCTTTTTTATTTGAATTTGATTTATTTTTGATTAATTTACTTTTTTTTTCTTCAATTGAAGTTCCAAAAAAAGAAAAAGAAAATACTTAGTAGAATTAGGTCCCAGGTCTCGTATCAATTGTGAAATACCTCATTTGTTGCAACGCTTCTTGAAAAAAAGGTTCCGTTGGACTAAGAACGGGAAGGAAGAAAGCGAGTGGATCCGCTAATTCCTGATCCTCAAATTAGTCCTTCCCACGGGGTATTATCTCAACGAATATGTTAATGTAGGAATGAAATATTTATATAATTAGAAAAATCAAGTGGCAAATCCAAGGTAATAAAATAAGAAAGACAAAACAAAGACTTTCAGATTTCTAGGATTAAACAAAGGGATTTGCAAATAAAAGCGCTAATGCCACGACCAGTCCATAAATTGTTAAAGCTTCCATAAAAGCCAGACTAAGCAATAAAGTACCTCGTATTTTACCCTCTGCCTCTGGTTGTCTCGCGATACCTTCTACGGCTTGACCCGCAGCAGTACCTTGACCAACTCCAGGTCCAATAGAAGCCAGCCCTACAGCCAATCCAGCAGCAATAACGGAAGCAGCAGAAATCAGTGGATTCATGGTAAGCTCCTCGCATAAAAATAAAGAAATGGTTAATGATACAAGCAACCAATTAATTACAAGCAACCAATTTATTATGACTTATTATATTATTCCTAAGATCCATCCAGTCGAAATAACTATGAACTACTAAAAAAATGAGATTATTGAATGAGCAGAACTGCTTCGATCTCGCGTTTTTAGTTCCTATCCATGGAGTCTTTATCAATCCATAATCAATCCACATAATCAATCCATAAGGACCTAGTTCTTTCTTCCATTTCATTTATTTGTTATGAACCGTTCTTTCAATTCTGCACTCTTTCTCTTCTATATGCTTGATTTCATCTGTTTATTCATTCGGCCCAGACGAAGCGGAAGGACTTCTATTGTAATTCCTATCTAAATTCACGGTGGGGTAGGAAAGAAAGTCGATAAGATATATTCATATAGAACTGGTAAATATCTAATATCACATATACATGGCTTTCTTCCATAACGTAAACCAAAAATGCACATCTTATATTCAACCCGATTCTAGAATAGAATCATTCTTTGAAACATACAGAAGATTTGGCTTATAACCATAAAATTATATATACCCAATTCGACCCCACCCCTAATCCATTTTTTTATGAATCTCGTTTGGAAATTCTTGGATTGGGGTCCTTTTCTTTATCATTCTCCCGCATTAATACAAGCATGAATACAAACGGACAAATTCATTAGTCTGAATCCTTACATATCAATACAATATCAATATTTGAGATCCAATTGCATCCAATTAATTACATATAATTTTGATCAATCGTTGAATGA